CTCGTTTGGACGAGGGCTTCCAAATACATCGTAAGCTAAACCCGTGCTGACGAATAACCAACCCGCAATGAAAAGGGAAGGTATAGTAATGCTATGAATGACCCAGTATCGAATACTGGTAATAATATCAGCAAAAGAACGTTCTCCTGTGCTTCCAGACATGCCGAGCTCCACGTATTCTTGTACAGTCAAAAAGGGGATCGATTCCGTAAAAGATGAGATCAGTAAATGGGAATTCACTGAAATTTAATCTTTGTGAGATCGTCAATAGGGTACCAAGGGTGTCTTTAGAGTATACCGAATCAGTATAGCTATCCTTCTTCTGACACAGCAACGCAATTTCACAATTAGTATCTAAATGGAGTGCTAGAGACTTTCTTTTTTCTTTTATTGTTGCCTGTCGATGTAGTATTCTATACTATTCAATAAAAAAATTTTCAAATTCCTGTAGTAGTATAAGGGTTCTCTCCATTATCGGCTTCGGATTAGAAACTGAAGATCAGATAAAATGTGAATACAACGGGTTGCTTTCAAATAATTCGCGAGTGGGATTATCATATTCCATTCTCCTACACCTACAATTCAATTAGATCCAAAATATAAAAATATTCTTTCTTTTTGTGTTTGTAGAAGATGTTTTTTGTTGGAACCTCCCCCCCCCTTTTTTTTTCATTTTTATTTTTAAGTAATTGGTTAGTTGTCCAGTAAGAAGTAAGACTAGCCGATAGTCTTCGACGAAAGAAAGAGAACAAAGAAGAAAATAATCAATATTCGCGATGCACGCATTGTTGTATTAGAACCAAAAGGCCGTTCTTGATCGAATTATAATTATAAAAAAAAGGGCGGGGGGCTCTCTAATTTAAGATATGTAAAGAAAAAATGTATAAGTTTCGCACGATTAGATCATGCGAAACTCTTTTTCTTCTCATTAGAGATATTATGAGAATGAACCTACTACTGAATCTAATGAGGTCAAATCAAATTAAAGTAAAAAAGAAAAAAAAGGGAAAGTAAAGTTAAAGTAAAAAAAGGGAGATTCTAGTATAATATAAGGTCATTCTTTGTTCGAAAATACACAATGTATTCGATACAATAATAAAAAAAAGATCAAAATCAAAATAGAAATGATTTTCCAATTTAAAAGCGATTCAATTTCATTTTTTGAATGAAGTTACACAACAGAGTTTTTTATTATTTCTAATTTTGATTATTAATTATAATATATAATATTAGTATAAGAATATTAGTTTTTAAGATGAATCTGTTGATTGGGAATTAGGGGATGCTCAGATATCACAGATGATAAATTGATTTCTTACCTATGTCACTCCCATTTTTTTTTATTACTGTTTAGAAGGATTGATGAATCAAAAACTTTCAATTGAAAGAATAAGTGGAATTGGTCTTTTTGCTTATTCTTGTTTGTATCTTTCAAAAATTTGAATTTAGGGAAGTGCTTTCTAAACATATGTATAAAAAGACCATATTTCATTTAGCCTCTTTATGCTTACTATAACTAGTTATTTCGGTTTTCTACTAGCGGTTTTAACTATAACCTCAGCTCTATTTATCGGGTTGAACAAGATACGACTTATTTGAAATTAATTGAACAAACGATTCATAAAAAAACGAAATCTTTCTGTGTTATTCCATATATTCTATAGTTTCTTAAGTTTCTTACCGTGTCAATTTCCAATTTTTGGTCATTGAGATTCATGGGCAATATGAATTAATAGTTAAGAATAGATATTACCTCTCCTTTTCCTCTTTCAAACAAATTGAAATGATTGAAGTTTTTCTATTTGGAATTGTCTTAGGTCTAATTCCTATTACTTTGGCTGGATTATTTGTAACCGCATATTTACAATACAGACGCGGCGATCAGTTGGACCTTTAATTAATTAATAGCAATAGCTCTTTTTTTGATTGACCCCTACTTGCTTTATTAATTTTAATACATAGGGCAGGGGTCAAATTGAAATTGCTGTTCAATTATTTCATTTCAGTGTAATTTTCGACCTAAGAATAACAAGAATGGGATCACGCTCTGTAGGATTTGAACCTACGACATCGGGTTTTGGAGACCCGCGTTCTACCGAACTGAACTAAGAGCGCTTTGTTATCACACTAAATATTTTGTAAGTAACCCTAATATATTATATTTTTGCATGCGTATCCTATTCTATAGTAGAATAGAGTCAAATGAAAGATTGATCATGTTATGGATGCCCAATTTAATCGATTTCAATTGATCCCTCGTTACGATTCCTGCTCATAAGATAAGTAATAGAATAGGTAGGGATGACAGGATTTGAACCCGTGACATTTTGTACCCAAAACAAACGCGCTACCAAGCTGCGCTACATCCCTTTCAATTGGGTTACAGTGTCATTGTAGAGAATACCCGTATTGTTTTCCACATCTTTATTTACTCCATTTCTATACAAAAATTATCTTGTCATTTCTTCTTTTTGATCTCATATCATAGAACATATAATTAATTATTAATTAATTATAATAAACTACTTATATGCGTTACGTATAATGAAACCCGCTGTAAAAAAAATGAATATTTTGGGGAAATGTTGGTACAGAAAAGGGCACGTTTTTTTTAAGAAAAGGAATATTCTACTGAATCGTTGTACATTTAAATTTGAATTAGGGATTCCGCGGACAAATACAAGTGATCATTAACTCCATATATGTCTGGTCATATATGTATTACAAATTCCAATAAAGAAGGAGGATTTCAAATAAAATGCGAGATCTAAAAACATATCTCTCCGTGGCGCCGGTAGTAAGTACTATATGGTTCGGGTTTTTAGCAGGTCTATTGATAGAGATCAATCGTTTATTTCCGGATGCGCTGATATTCCCCTTTTTTTCATTCTAGTTAGTAACATGGGAAGTGGTGAAGAAGATTAGGGATTTAATAAAATCTCTGTGACTAATCCCTCCCCTTCCCATCTTTTAATTTTAGAATTTTTAAAATTCGAATAAGTTCGAAAAGAGAAAGAATAAAAGTGGATTCAAATTCAGTGAAACTCGGAACTCGGGCCTCAGGCCCGAGGCTCGAATTAAAATAAAATTTTTAATTTAAATTAAAATAATTAAAAAGAGAATGAGAACGGAAATGGAAATTGATGGATAGGTCAACAATATCATACAAAATACTTAAATGAAAGACGAAACGCTATATTGGGATTAGAAATGTAGTTAGAAATCATTGTATTACTTATTATTACTATCTTGATTGCAACGAAATTTTTCATAATTTTATTTCGAGTTAGCAACTTCTATTTTTTTTTTCGTTCCTTTTTTCTCTTTGGATCGCAAAATAGAATAGTTGAGTGAATCAAAAATACAAAGGGGGTTCATGGCCAAGGGGAAAGATGTTCGAGTAACAGTTATTTTGGAATGTACCAATTGTGCTGTTCGAAATGATGCTAATAAGGAATCAAAGAGGGTTGGTATTTCCAGATATATTACTCAAAAGAATCGACACAATACGCCTAGTCGATTGGAATTGAGAAAATTCTGTCCCTTTTGTTACAAATATACAATTCATGGGGAGATAAAGAAATAGATGGAACCGATTACACGTATGTATTGTATGTCATCCTTCCAAGGAAGATGAAAAATGTCATATACCATATATTATATATAACATATATTTAAAGATAAACAAACCAAAAAGAAATCCCCGACAAAATTAGGATTTTCGGGATAAGGAATAAACAAATCATGGATAAATCCAAGCGACTCTATTTTAAATCCAAGCGATCTTTTCGTAGGCGTTTGCCCCCGATTGGGTCGGGGGATCGAATTGATTATAGAAACATGAGTTTAATTAGTCGATTTATTAGTGAACAAGGAAAGATATTATCTAGACGGGTGAATAGATTAAACTTAAAACAACAACGATTAATTACTATTGCTATCAAGCAAGCTCGTATTTTATCTTTGTTACCCTTTCTTAATAATGAGAAACAATTTGAAAGAGGTGAGTCGGCTGCTAGAACTGCGGGTCTTAGAATCAAAAAGGGGGATAGGCTTACTCTTCACTTGAATCAAAATTCCAATACGAACTCAAAGGCGGATTGATGTTTTGTTCGAAAAATTCGCGAATTAAGATGTGAGTGTCGTGTCATAAGAAAAAAAGTATCGGGGAAAAAGAATAAATCTTTTTTTATTGAACGTCTTGTTTGTTCATTTTGACGACTTTATCATATTATTTGATTATATTTTATCATACTAATTTCTATTCTACCTTCCCGGAGTTAATTTTACAGCGCACTCCATTAAAATTTAAAACATTCCTATGGAGTCCTTCCAATCTACTTATTTTATAATCTCAGTGGAAATCATAGAAAGACAATTTATATTTAATATAGCTATTTGCGCAAGTATTTTACGATTAAGAAGCAACTGCTTCTTGTACAGATTGTGTATGAAAAGATTATAACTATAGTATACTATATTCCCTCGAATTGCTGCATTTATCCGAGTGATCCACAAACGGCGAAAATATCTCTTTTGCCTACCTCTATCCCGATAAGCCGAAAACAAAGCTCTTATTTTCTGTTGAGTAATAGTTCGAGTAAGTCTTGAATGAGCCCCTCGAAAGCTTGATGCAAATAAACGAATTTTTGTTCTACGTCTCCGAGCTATACATCCTCGTTTAATTCTGGTCATTGAATAAATGAAACTTTGATAAATAACTAATTGATTTCTTTTCTTTCAGTTATTCCCTTCCCCTTTACTAGTTTGTTAATAACAAAACGGATCCTTCCAATGTATAAAATAAAAACTCCAACGGCTTTTGCTACTATAACCTTCCCGCCCACGATTTTTTCTTTTTTTTTATAGGCATTTTACCTCGAAATAAGAAATAATATTGATACTAGATATTAAAAAAAGCATATTAATATTAAATAAAAACAAAAAGTAGTAAATATAAAATAGAAATGAATAAAAAAAAAATAGTGGGTTCCATCGTTTCTATGGTTACTTCTTAAACGGCGAGATCCCTTCTATACACCGGAGCCCCTTCTTTTCTTTCATTTAATCAATGCTATTGTTAACTTGTACAGTTCACACTTTTTGGCTCTACCCATGAATTTTTCAGTAATCCGTCTTTCACAACGAGATCCACTTATACAGTAACGGTATTTAATTATGAAGATTAACTGTGTAGCTGACCCTCTTAGTCCGTTGTTGAAAGAGTAAGGGCGTAATCTTTCTTGCCTTTAAATGGGATTCCCCCCGCTTAATGGATAAACATTTGCTACCAATGGGAAATTCTTTCTCATCTTAAATTGAAAATGGAGACGATTGGATTTACACCACTAGAAACCATAAATTTTGATACACAATAGAAGGGTATGATAGATACTTTTTAGATAGTGAATGGAGTTCTTCCGTTTTATTTTATCTTATTTACTGTTACTGATCACTGATACTGGAAAAATGGGTTCTTTTCTTCTGCCCCAGTCCATGCTCTGAACGAGTCACACATACACCCTAGTACATGTTCCTCGTCGCTGAGGGCATCCCCCAAGGGCGGGGGATTTCGTAACATTTCTGATTGGCTGTCTCGTCTTTCTAATAAGTTGTTTAATAGTTGGCATGTTGACTCGTATACATAATGAGCTGGTTTAGATCGATCCTAACCGGCCGATTAGGAATTACTTCTATAGTAATAAATTAATTAATAGAATACTCTATCAAACCCAGTAAGAAGATAAAATTTCAAATGGCGTATTTGTATTTGCGCGAAATCCCTGTTATTTTTTATTCTACTCCTACATGATCAACAATTCCATGAGCTTGGGCTTCTGTTGCTGACATAAAAACATCTCTTTCCATGTCTTCGGATACAACCCATAGAGGTGTGCCTGTTCTTTGTACATAAACCCTTGTAATGGTTTCGCGCAGCTTCATCATTTCTTCCGCTTCCAGGATAAATTCTCCTGCGGGTGCCTCATAAAAAGAACTAGCAGGTTGATGGATCATTACCCTGATTATATAACCTAATAAATGGTTCTTCTATCTCGAAGAGAAATCAAAGAGAATAAATTAAATAACGAGTAATGATATGAAAACCAAAAGATAGAATTGAACAACCGTACAGGCATCTTTTGCGCATTGCATACGGCTATACAATGGAATTTACTTTATAACCTCCATTCCATTGAAGAAGTATAAAATCAAATTCAAATATTCAAATATAGGGCCTATCAGACCCCGATCGGTAAATAATCCAATAACCATCCTTCATTTTATTTTGGAGTAGTTAAAACATACTATGATGGTTCCGTTGCTTTATATATTTATTTAGTCTGTTATTAAGCAATCCCAAAGTTTCTTTTTTTTGTATTCTTTCCTAAGATAAATATTGTTATTATCCCTCTGGTGTGAAAACAAAAAAGTTTGTGACGCTGCAATAGGCTTCCGATAAATCAGAAAAAATCGGAAATGCCCTTTATCTCATACTATTCGTTCGATATATAATCTAATGATTGATTTTTGAAAAAAAAAAAAACAAAAATAAAAAAAAAAGGTTTCTCATATCGAATTCAAAATGCCATGCTATTATTACTTAATAGTCATATTTCATATGGCGAAGGCATAGTCTTCTTTTTTCTCTCAAATACAAAACTCATTGGCGCCGAGCATGAGGGAATGCTAGACGTTTGGTAATTTCTCCTCCGACCAGAAGAAAAGATCCTATTGAAGCGGCCAATCCCATGCATATTGTCTGTACATCTGGTTGTACAAATTGCATAGTATCATAAATAGCTACTCCGGGTATTACCCACCCCCCGGGAGAGTTTATAAACAAATACAGATCTTTGCTATCATCCTCTATACTGAGATATACCATAAGACCAATAATTTGATTCGAGAGATCGCTATCAACCTCTTGGCCTAAAAAAAGTAATCTTGCTCGATAAAGTCGGTTGATTAGGATATAATTGTATCCTTAGGAACCGTACGCGCACCTTTTGATGCATACGGTTTACCAAAAATCGCGCAAAAAAAAAGAATCAATGTGTAGATTGCAGCCCTCATTCTTTTTTATTTTCATAGGGGGCTCTTTCTAACTTCTAACAAAGGGCTTTTTTTCTTCCATTTTTCAAGAAGGATTTCTTTTGGCCTGTTTACTTTACCTATATATAAATAAAATATATATATAAATAATTTACTAAACTTATCGAATGAACTTCTCATTGATGTATTGTTTCATCGAGATCGAATCCAAATAACGATGCCATTTTCTTGTTCCTGAATGGGCTTTTTCAATTTTTTTAGGTTTATGCTCTACTCCGAGTAAAGATAGGCCCGATTTTTATTTGCACATATAGGGCAAATGTCCCAATACCACGTCTTTTTGCTATGGCTTTTTTTATTTTTCAATTTCATTTATTTCATGTCTTCCACTAAATATTCAATGTATTCATTATATTAAATGTATTCATTATATTAAATGTATTCATTATATTACTCGATTGATTAAACAGTTTGAGATCGCTCCTGTTTATAAATAGAATATTATAAAAGTAGTAATCTTAGATATATTACCAATTGGGTTTTTTCTAAACGGAGCCTGGATACTTCATTTTTTTGGTCCAGTCGAGCCAACCATAAATTATTCTAATTGATAATATTAATCTGATACCCCTACAAAAAATAAATAGGATTAAATTGTATTTCACGCTCCAAACTTTTGATAATTCAATCAATCTTTTTTGGGCGAAAGAGGGGATATCTCGATCAGGGGAGAGAATGGGGAAATTCCATGTGACCCAATATATCTGACAAGTCGCACTATATGTCAACCCACGATGCATCTTCCTCTCCAGGACTTCGAAAAGGTACTTTTGGAACACCAATAGGCATAAAATGAAAGAAAAAAAATTAAGTACTATATCTTACTTTGATGTGGAAGCGTAACAACGGGTTTATTGTCTTAATAAGATTAGCCTTTATCATAGTTTATCCATAAATTGAATAAGTTCATAACAATAACATAAAAAAAGAAAACCGAATGATTATGACTAAAGGAAAATTTTTACGAAACGAATGGGCCTTTGGAATGATATGAACAAATGGGTATGTCTTCACTCAGAGAAAATTAAAGTGGGATCAATCCCCTCTACCATTGCGTATTGGTACTTATCGGGTATAGAATAGATCTGCTTATTTTTGTTCCTACAAATGGAATTCGTCTATTATTACTATCTATTATTATTATTACTAAAAGAATAGAACAAATATTAATTCTTTCCTCGAGAAAATCTACCGAAAGAGTGGGTCCAGAGCATAGTTTTTTTACTTTTTACAATGCAATAAAGTTACATAGTGTCTATTATTCGTTGATTAAAGGGGTATTTCCATGGGTTTGCCTTGGTATCGTGTTCATACCGTCGTATTGAATGATCCGGGTCGTTTGATTTCTGTTCATATAATGCATACAGCTCTAGTTGCTGGTTGGGCCGGTTCGATGGCTCTATACGAACTAGCGGTTTTTGATCCCTCTGACCCCGTTCTTGATCCAATGTGGAGACAGGGTATGTTTGTTATACCCTTCATGACTCGTTTAGGAATAACCAATTCATGGGGCGGTTGGAGTATCACAGGAGGTACTATAACGAATCCGGGTATTTGGAGTTACGAAGGTGTGGCCGGGGCACATATTGTGTTTTCTGGCTTATGCTTTTTGGCAGCTATTTGGCATTGGGTGTACTGGGATCTAGAAATATTTTCTGATGAACGTACAGGAAAACCTTCTTTAGATTTACCTAAGATTTTTGGAATTCATTTATTTCTTTCAGGGTTGGCTTGTTTTGGGTTTGGCGCATTTCATGTAACGGGGTTGTATGGTCCTGGAATATGGGTGTCCGATCCTTATGGACTAACCGGAAGGGTACAATCTGTAAATCCAGCGTGGGGTGTGGAAGGTTTTGATCCTTTTGTTCCGGGAGGAATAGCCTCTCATCATATTGCAGCAGGGACATTGGGCATATTAGCCGGCCTATTCCATCTTAGTGTCCGTCCGCCCCAACGTCTATACAAAGGATTACGCATGGGAAATATTGAAACCGTCCTTTCCAGCAGTATCGCTGCTGTCTTTTTTGCCGCTTTTGTTGTTGCTGGAACTATGTGGTATGGTTCAGCAACTACCCCGATTGAATTATTTGGTCCCACTCGTTATCAATGGGATCAGGGATACTTCCAGCAAGAAATATATCGAAGAGTTAGCGCTGGGATAGCCGAAAATCAAAGTTTATCAGAGGCTTGGTCTAAAATTCCTGAAAAATTGGCTTTTTATGATTACATCGGTAATAATCCGGCAAAGGGGGGATTATTCAGAGCGGGCTCAATGGACAACGGGGATGGAATAGCTGTTGGGTGGTTAGGACACCCTATCTTTAGAGATAAGGAAGGGCGTGAACTTTTTGTACGTCGTATGCCCACTTTTTTTGAAACATTTCCGGTTGTTTTGGTAGACGGAGACGGTATTGTTAGAGCCGATGTTCCGTTTCGAAGGGCAGAGTCGAAGTATAGTGTCGAACAAGTAGGTGTAACTGTGGAGTTCTATGGTGGCGAACTGAATGGAGTCAGTTATAGTGATCCTGCTACTGTGAAAAAATATGCTCGACGCGCTCAATTGGGCGAAATTTTTGAATTAGATCGTGCTACTTTGAAATCCGATGGTGTTTTTCGTAGCAGTCCAAGGGGTTGGTTTACTTTTGGCCATGCTTCATTTGCTCTGCTCTTCTTCTTCGGACATATTTGGCATGGCGCTAGAACCTTGTTCCGAGATGTTTTTGCCGGTATTGACCCAGATTTGGATGCTCAAGTAGAATTTGGAACATTCCAAAAACTTGGGGATCCGACTACAAGACGACAAGTAGTCTGATACAAGATTGATTTCTTACTTTTATTTTTGTGATTTAACATAACATAGACAGGGAGCCGGATAAATCTTGATTTG